TCCCATATTCTGTCCGAAAAAAAAAAGCATGTTGTGCTTTCCCAATTCTGTCGGTTTCTTGCTCCCGCGGGGGGCTGCTCCGACTTGGTCTCAAATGTCCGTCAAGGCGTCTTCTGACTTGGCAGTCACACTTCAACCCCCCGACGCGGACCCTTCAGAGTTGGTCGGGCCTACTCAGTGAGGCTTTTGAGAAAGATGGAAAATGTGAGGAGGAATGACTGAACGAGAGAAAGATCTTTCCACAGATCAGAAAGTCTCGGTTACCGGCCATTGGCTTGAAAGGAGCATTTCCCCAGCGGCGAAACAATCCCCTCTTCTCGATTCCTTTGATGCTATGGGACTCCCATTTTGAGAGAGTAGGATTGACCAGTCCAGATAATGATCGATGGGTTTCGAGACGATGGTGGTAAAGAATGACAAGTTCGACCCATTTTTTATGGGCTTTTTCAAGCGGATGTCGAGATGATTCTCCTCACTCGTTTTGCCCCTTCATATTCCTCATCCGCCTATGCCGACGCCCGCGCAAGGACCCTCTACCGTAATTGTACCGACGGCCCATCCCGAACTACTTCGATTCTTCCGCACCGCATGTCAAAATCTCGACTCTGAATATCACTTCTCCTCGCCTGTGATTACAGAACAAAATCTCTGGCAGAACAAAAGAAAGAATTTCTCCGGCCTCCCGTGGCTTTCTCTCCCGACGGCTGGTACCAAACCCTCCCCTGTACTCATTCTTCGACGCCTCTCTCTTTGGTGGAAGAAAAGCCCTGCCGCCCCCTCCCGGGGAAATACGGATCGAAGATGGGTGACTTTCCCTCCAGGTCAATCCCCTCCTTTCCTGATTGATTGAAGTGGAGTGCTTTTTCATATTCCTCCCCCTTCCTATCGAACTCTTCCCACTGGCTTCGACGGCACTTGACTTCGCTTTTGTCCTCCGCCGTCAGTGAGTAGACATCCGCCCTCCTCTCCATTTCTTCTGTTAGGAAGCCTCACTGGATCAGGGCCTCAGCCCTTGACCACCAAAGAAGCGTCGAAGCAGGAATGAATCAGTGGATTGACCAAGAGAAGGAGGGCCTCGGTCAGCGACAAAGAGTACTTACTGGAAGAGGGCTGGATCCCACTTTCCTCCTACTTTCCATCGAGAGGGGCCACTTGACTAAAGACAAAGAGAATATCGAAGAGAAAAGGCCCCCCAGGGAAGATTGAGTAGGAGAGATTGCTTTCCGAATCAGGATCTTTGAGGACGCTGGTACCTCTCGACGTTCATGTCCCTATGACAAAGAAGGAAGAAAGTGGAAACATGGAATTGGAAATGCGCATTTTTCTGGGATCCATTTCACTTTCAGTGAGCCGGAATTCTCGTCTGACCCCTCAGTGAGTTATTCGGGATTGAATTGACCAAAACTCCCACTCCAGAAGTAGAAGACCAGAAGAAAAGGCTCATTTTGTCGGGTGGTTATATAGGGCTTCTTTCGCTCAAAAAAATCGTGGATAGAGACAATATTGTTCTGTGGGAACGTCGAAAAAAGTCACTTCAAGGACGGAAGGATATTTTCCGAGAAAAACGATTGTTAGGGAGACGAGTAGACGTCGAGCCAATAGAGAAGAATCACTCGACGCATCAGTAGTAATAGAATATGTGGGGATCGTTCTGAATTCTTGCTGGGGGAGAAGGGCCCACTCTCCCGAGTAGAAATGAAGAAAGCGATCAGCCTCCCCGGGACACAAGTTGAAACCAATTGCGGGAGATGACCTTTGACGATTGATTGCCCGATACCAGATTGGTTCTACCGCATTTCTCTGCTCCCTCGAAAATCATGCGCATTGCATACCATTCTCCCATCAGACGTCTTGTGGGAAAAACCCACGCACGCTTTCTACAAGTCTCTATATGATTTTGAGTCGAGGGGCAGGACGTCGGAGGGAGAAGAATATGAACCCAATGATTGTTCCAGTTCTAGAATGGCTATTCCTCACAATCGCTCCTTGTGATGCTGCGGAACCATGGCAATTAGGATCTCAAGACGCAGCAACACCTCTCCTGCAAGGAATCAATGACTTACATCACGATATCTTTTTCTTCCTCATTCTGATTTTGGTTTTCGTATCACGGATGTTGCTTCGCGCTTTATGGCATTTCCACGAGCAAAAAAACCCAATCCCGCAACGGATTGTTCATGGAACTACTCTTGTCGAAAAATCCCTCTCCATTGTCTTTGCTCTTATTATCATAGTGATTACGGTACCGTTCCTCCTCAATTGTAATGAGATCGCAGCCTGGGATGGAAGGGCGGCAGGTTCCTCATATTGGTCAGGTCTCGCTAATGGCCATCCAGGCGCCCGAGTCCCCGAGCAGGCGGCGACGCCCCCATTGGAGCCCGCTGTTCATATACCAGTTTTGGAACTGCCCCTTCTGGCAGATGACGTCAGGAAGGGGGAGCTGGCAAGTCGGTTGGTATTGCATTTTGATCGACGGCGCAATCCAGCTTCCCTCCCGGCTTTTCTCAGCTTATTGGAGAAAAAAATCCTTTTTGAAAAGAAGATTGAGGCTGGACTAGTTGACGCCGGCTTTCCTCCAGCTTCTATTCTTCTTCGTCGACACGAGATCCGGGGGATCCTCTTCTACCCCAGGGGATACGACTGTTCGGCCCTATACCTCTCAGTCGATGCCCATCTGGCGGATATCCAACGGCGGGGCACCAGAGAGAGTCTTCCATTTCGGCGGGTCATGAGGGCCGTTAGAAATTACGATCTCTTTCTCTGATGCGGAGAACGAAAAAGAAGGTCCAGGGCTTGATCCTTGATAAAGTCAAAGGAGGTTCTTCAGTAGCAATCGCAGGTTTCATGACTTTTATTCCATGGAGTTCTCTCAACAAAAAAAGGAGGGAGAAAATAGACCTCCTGCTTTCTATCAGTCCTCAGCGGATACCCCCTCGCTTCCACGGTCCGCTGACCGAGGAAGAGATGCGGGAGGACCGGGGGCCAGAGCAAGTTGGGTTGGGGTATAGAGCCGTAAGCGCGGTGGGGAGTGACCGAGGACGTGCCCGTACGGTTCAGGGGTGGGATATGAGAATGCCGATTGTTGGGAACTTTCACTCCCCTCTCCTTCTCAGTCGAGCCTAGTTCCTCCCCTCTATTCGAAATATGCCTTTCTAGGAGCATTACGATCTGCAGCTCAAATGGTCCCTTATGAAGTCTCTATTGGTCTTATTCTTATTGTGCGCCTTGTGAGCACGTTTGGATCCGCGAAGGCAATCGCTCGGATGTTCCCCTAACCCAACCCGGGAACGGACCGGAGGGAACCGCAGCATGAGGAATGTCCGTGTCTCGTCGCAAGGCTCATTTTGAGTTGTCGGGTCATAGGGCGGGCAGTGCAGTCCGGGGCACAAGGGTCCTGGTACTATCCAGGTGCGAAGAACCCCGGAGGTGACTGCAATGAGACGATTGCCCCCAGCAGAACCGGCCTAAACGACGAGCAAACACTCAAACGTGAGAGCAAGGGATCACCCAACGAATGGACGAGCTCAAAATAGGGAGGAGAGAGGTTGGAGAAGTGGCGGTCCGGGGGGGCAGGGGGGAGCGAAGCGGGGGGAGGGACGGGGCCAAGCCCAGAATGTATGGGTGACAGATCGGCCATAGGAGTACTCCGGTACCTACACCAGGGCAAAACATGTCGAGCATACGACGATGCCGCCCGTTTTCATTTCGTGGAAGTCCCCGGCAGAGGAAAGGGCTGTAGGTGCTGGCGCGTTCTGCTTCGGGGGGCGCCGAAAAGGAAGCAGTCCAGCCTTTTCGACGAAAGCGTCTGCTTGGTAGGCGCTGCCTACTCACCCTTTTCTCCACAAGCAATGCAATGCTCTTCACACGCACGAAAGTTTTCAGTTCTGCCCCCTCCCTTCGGATCAAGGGCTTCCCCCGGGCAGCGCCCCGGAAAAAAGCACGGACGAGCCACATGCAGGGAAACTTGCACGTGTGGTTCTGGCCGGAGACCCCGGTATACTGTACTAATATGTGTAGGTCCCTGTAATTCGAGTGAGATTGTCATGGCGCAAAAGCAGATATGGTTCGGTATTCCCTTGTTCCCCGTATTGGTTATGTTCCTTATTCCTTGTCTAGCAGAAACTAATCGAGCTCCGTCTGATCTCCCAGAAGCGGAAGCTGAATCAGTTGCAGGCTATAATGTAGAATATGCGCGGGATGCGATCCTGGAGAGTTCACTGTTGGCGGAAGCCAATGTCCCGGGGTCCCGGGGACTCATTCTGACTGAAACAAGGGGTGGGTCTTTACCAACTTCAAAATCCGACGATGGAAGAAAAAGAGGGGCAGGGCACTCTTCATTCTTCATTCGAAACTCATGAATGTCGGGTCGGAGGGAGTTGGGTAAAGCAAACTCCCTCCTTGGACGAGCACGGGGCTTAGTCAAGTAGAACCGGGTTGCGCTGCTTGATGCTCCGATCGAAAACAAATCAGTGGGGGCCATGCCGGTACGACAGAATATGCGTCCAAAAGGCCCCCCAACCCCCCACCGGGCCGAACTTTGGAAAAGCAGCCCGCCTGCTGACAGGGAACAATATCGTGGCAACGTAGACCTCAGTGGGTTTATTGGATCCCGGGGAACCATCACAAGTACGGCCGGCCCCTCTTTGAACGAGAATGCCGTGTCGTCCAGCGGAGCTTAGAAGAAGGTGACTCGGAGCTTAGAAGAAGGTGACTCGCGCAGCCAGCTGACTCCTTTGGAATAGAAAGGAATAGCCAAACCAACCCAGCTGGCTGGTCAATCTCAGTGATCTTATCGGCCGGCAAACCGGAGACGGACGACCACGGTCCCGACCGTCACCAGCACCGTGACGTTGACTAATCAATGAACCCCCGAAACTGTTCTGACTCAACCAAGCCGGATTTTTTTTGTTGATATTGATTGAGTTGGAGGGAGGGAGAATCCCCCCACGGAATCCATCCAACAACCCCCCGGCTTCGGGAACAAAGCCTTTTCCAAAGGTGACCCGAAGGGGTCCCAGGGGGCAAGGAGGAGCACGTAGGAATGCCGACCCCCCAGTGGAACCCCGTGTCTGAGGTGAGCAGCAAGCGGGGGAGAGGAGGTGTGGGGGCTGCGCGCGGAGCGTCGCGTTTTTCAGCAGGCTGTTAGTTGTAGCGCGCGGGAGCGCCTTCCCTCCTTCTCTCACTTCGGAAAGATTTTGCAGTCTTTTCTCCTCATGACCTGGTCGAGAGAGTACGAAACATCGGTGTAAAAGATTGAGTGGGATCAGTGAGGTTGGTTATAGTGATGGCCTGGCCTAAAGTGCGCGGCTGACGAAAGACCCCCTACCCCCGGATCAAGGGTTCGTTGGAGTGGAAAGCCTGAGACGTCTCATTGCCAGCAATGGGATCAAGGGGAAGAATCATCCCCCAAATCAGAAGGTGGCTGGATTGAAGGAGATTCTTCAACAGGAGAAAGCCATCGATGAGGGAAGGTATGATTCATCTCTTTTTCCTCTATACTCGGTTCAGTCAACGGAAGGGGGTTTCCATTGGAATCAACAAGCTTTTCTTTTCGTTCAGAGTGAGTTTCTTGTTTCAGGGGACAGAGATAGATTCCCTTTCTTCTTTTTCAGTATACCTTCTGATAAAGTCGCGAAGTACCTCGTTCGAATTTCTTTTCTCGGGCCTACTGAGACTATTTGAGCAACCGCTGCTTCAACTGCGGAAACGGAATCTGCAGCTTACTGACGCTTGGTTCTGGCCCCTTCCTCCGATGTCCTACTTGATCAAAGAGTATGAAGGGGACTTCCAGGTGGGCTCCGGAGACTCTCCCGGGACACTCGACGCACCCATACGCCCATCCTACTCAACACAAAGTCGACGGCACCCCCAGACCCCCCGAAGGGTTGGTGTGGCCTTTCCCCTGCTTGCTGGTCAACTGTGGAGGAAAATCCTCCTCCCACGAGTCGAAACTGCCATTTTTCCCTTTGGGACACCGGGCACCTGAGCCTCCCAAAAGTCAGTTGAAGAAAGAGGATTGAGGATGAAAATAGAGGGAGCGCCATACTGGAAGGCTTTTCCTTCCCGTAGAAACGATGGCATGAACTTTGTTACACTTCTTCATTCCGACCAGATTCATACGCGGGTCCGCCAGTCGACGTTTTTTTCTTGTGGATCTCTCTCTCCGAGCATCTCCTGCTTTGGTATCTACGAGGGGACTCTCCCTAATTCGGGCATTCCCTCTACGGCCCCCCCTATTGGAAACTACTTCATTGACAACGGGACAAGGCCACGTCATGCTCCGCCATTGATAGTCGCACGAACTACAAAGCCAGAATTCCAGGTGTTTAGGAGAGCAAGCAAACATAGATACAGATACCACATGCAACTGACGAGAGACCTTTCTCCTTCCACAGAGCTTAGTAACCGCATCTTTTCTTTGATGCAAAAATGCGGTATGGACAGTGGGGACACAGGACGAAGCTGGACGAAGGAGAGGGGAGGATGTCGAATGAATCGGCATGTGATCTCGACTTTCGTACTTGTTTGTAGGCACCGACTTTCCCCGCAAAGAAAGATTTCGGTCGCAGCCAATAGATCATTCTCATTCCGGGATTCCATTTCCTTCTATTGTAGAAGTGAGAGACCCCCCTTACTCCCTCGCGGGTTTGCTCGTCGCTTCGTTCGTCGAATGTTGGATTCAATCATTATTTATATCACTCCTCGCCCCTCCCGCTTTCGTCAGTTGCAGTCCTGCCCTTCGACCATAAGCTGATGGTGCCCTATCCCATAGGGGAGGAACTCCGCTCGACCGGAGAGGGTGAACCGATTGAGAACACCCCCGAGCCGATCCGAAGCGCTCTTCAGTCCGTACGCCAGGTCAGCTCTAGAGTCCACAGTGTCTAATCTCAGTCCATGTCTTCTCAGTCTCAGTTCAAAAACCATATCTGTCTGATTGCGCTGTGGATTCACAAAATCTATCTGTCCTGACTGAACCAACCTGATCTCGTGAAACGCATCAGACCTTGTTCCGGAGGAAAAACACATGCGGAAAACAGTTGGATAAAAAGGAAGAGCGCAAAGAAAAGGAACATTTTTTATGCACCTCCGATGAAACAAGGAACATCAAGTAGTATTGTTGTTCTATCCGAGATCAGTCCCGACGAGTCTCAACGAGTCGAGTAACAACCAAAAAAAGATATAAAGATAAAAAGCTCAGCCTATATAGATAGATAGTTGTAGAACTGTGCAGGCAACCCAATAGTCGAGAAGGTCAGACTATATCAATCAAAGAAAGGAGTTGGGCATATGAGTTGGCCGAGCAGTAGAGACCTCGCCCTGTTCATGCGGATCGACAGGACCCCAGCGGCGGAAGAGAGCAAGCGCTCGACTGGGATTATCTCGTCTTGCTCTAACGTATACGTAGGCTCGACTTGTCGATAGATTCTATTCATAGGGTTCAATGCGAGCGGTTGCCCCTCCTCTCGATCCGGCATCAACTTGCTCTTCCCGACCGGTTGACCAATAACTAGAGTCTGTCAGGGGGTGCTGCTAGACTCGAGGATTTTCATGAATGCATTAATTCATGTGAACTGACCGATGTCTGCTCAATCGGAAACCCTTGGACTTGGAATAACCACACAATTTTGCATGGAAGGATAGCGGGGAGACTGGACAGGGCTCTCTGTCATCAACATTGGTTGTCTACTCTTCCCCACGCTAAGCTGGAGTACCTCTCCCCAAGCACAAGTGACCACGCAGCTATGCTCATCAAGTTGTTCGGGCCTATCATGAGCTCGGGCAGAAGACCATTCCGCCACTACAACTTCTGGTGTTCACAACCCGGTTATTGGGATGTGGAGGTTAGAGGAAAAAAAATTGACATTGTTATCAAAAAGCTGAAACAAGTGAAGGCAGCTGTGAAGGAATGGGCCAAGAACCATCAGGATATTCCAGCCAGAATCCCAGAGGTCCCAGCTCGATAGCAGACTCATTTCACCCACTTGGAACCCCGGGGCAAATCCGACATCAAACTCGACTCTCAGAAATTCATCAAAAACTGAGTCCTTTTTTGCTACTTCTGATCGCCTCGCTTTGAACCCCATAACACAAATATCACTGCCCGGCGGGCGGCCTATTCGAGGGAGTAGTTCCCTTCCTTGTACCTACTCACCCTACCCATATGCTCGCCAGACATCACCCCCTGCTTTGACGACCGGACCCTCATCATATTTCACCATCGACCATACACTCCATGTCGTGTGGAAAAAGAAAGACCACATCCCTTGCTTGAACAACAGAGCTCGCTGACCTCGGATAGTAGCAGACTCCCAGGAATGGAGTGGCTGAAAGGAGGGTAGAAAGGGCAACGGAGTGATGAACAATAAGGAAAGCAGCTCGTGGGAGGTGGGGAAGAAGGCTTGATGTATAGTTGTAGAAAGACTCATCAAACCAGAAAGAAGTAGTCAAATGTACTTCTCGAAAGAGGGGCCTGAAAGAGAAAGAATGAGATTGACCAGAGAAGTTGCTTAAAGACCTGATATCACACGTACCGAACGACAGATCGACATCGATCCCCTTTCCTGATTTATAGTGACGGGGGGCGAGTTTCTTGCCCGAAAGTCGTTGTGAGTCCCCGAAGAGTGGAGTGGATTGACAGATACTAGTACCTGAATGACAAGTGACGAAAGCAAGCAACAGACGAGTGACTAAAGAAGTCAAGTCCCGGGATGGTGCGAATCATAGTAGGTTAGGTAATATGCCCTCCGCGACGGATAATTCCCTTCAAGGCAGAGTACTTCGGACCGATCTGTGCCTTGATCTCCGGCCATGAATCCAAGATTCCTCCTGGCGATCTCAGGGCCGTGCCGTGAAGGAAAGGGCAAAAGAGGTTGCTTGCTCCTTACTCAAATAGGGGCTTCGGCCCCGACTTCTCAGACAAAAAAAACGTTCCTTCCGCAACGCGACGGCCGATATGTTTCGTAGCAGCCAAGGAAATTTCTCGATCCTGGTTCTTCGATTTTCTTTTTTAGGAATAACCGACGAAAAAAACATCTTTGCTCCGGCAAATAGACCGACGATCCATTTTCGGGTCATTGATTGGTGAACATGATCTGCTCTACCAGGGAGGGATGTGAAGGATTTTGGGGGAGACTCCGGTAGGAAGGGGCGTCGAAAAGGAGGGGGAAAAGTACCGCACCAACTCCCTCCCACACACATCATTTCAGTAAGATGATCAGGATCAGGACCATGCAAATGGCCACAACACGACGAAAACGAGCCGAAAAACAATCCAGGTCTTGATGCATCTTCCGCTTTGAGTCCAAACATGTGGATCTCCCCGTTGCTCGTTCCAGCTGTTTATGCCATCTTCTTCTTTGTCTCTTCCAACTTGGACATGCTCTGCTCAAACGTTTCCTGGGGGGTACTTCGACGTCCACAACCCCCAACTCTTCATCATCGACCCAGCGGAAGTACTGACATCCACCATCTGACTTCTAGTTTGGCCATCTGTAGAACCTTCTCCCTTTGCGATGCCCGCGCTGCGAGGTGAATCCCCAGCATTGCAGTTTGCATACACACGGCGTCGGAGTTGCAGCCTGATTTTTTGACGAGGAGCTGGATCCCTATCGGACATTTTCTCAAAGATTCCGCATGCAAAGGCATTTGACCATCCCCTCCCCTGACAACCAACCACTAGATGTACTCCTCCCGGATTCCGTCATCCTCGATGTTCTTGTGGGCCTGACTTGACCGCTTCGAAGACCTCTTTCTATTCCTTCTTTGGAGGGAGGAGACAGATCGAGGAATTTATGAGGGAAAAAGGAGAAGAAGAAGAGTCTACCTATCTCATCTCTCAGAAGGGGATACCGCGAATAGAGCGTCTGCTTCGACAGACACAGAGAGCAGCAGAACATCAGGCTCGTGGGGTAGGGTAGGGTACAGACGTCTGACAAGGGATTCCTCTTCACGGATTCCGCTCCTCGGACGGATCACGGGATTGACTTTCCTGGCTGGAGGGAGGAAGGTGGCAATCCAGAAACGCTTGACTCAAATGAGAGGAGATTGACTGGAAGAAAGGGATCCCCCCAAAAGCTTATGAGTCAGGAACCCAGAGAGTTCGATTTGGGAGATGAAGATTTGAGGAAAGCCTTCCTCCGTTGTACCGATGGTTTTCTTGCGGGGTTGGAAGCGAGAATCCCAGCAGCAGCCGTCGGAGTCCGAGAGTAAAAAAACCCGGCGGGGGGAAGCGGTAATAGGTAATTACTACTCTGACTCTGGACTCTACGCCTTTTCATCACCCTTTCCGATGTGACTTCCGGGGGGGGAGTTCTGATCTGAAAGCGAGTCACTGCTTTTTTCATGAATGAGAGAAAGAAAGATGAATCCGTGCTCAGCGAAGTGAGGCCCCGAGTAGCCAAAGAGCGCTTATTGACTGAAAGCGCGGTGAAAGCAGTGACGGCTTCCCGGCCCGGTATGATAATCACAAGAAAAGCGGCTTGGAACGGAGGCTGGCGATCCCTACAGGAGAATCGCGGCGAGCAAGTACGTCAGACGAAAGGGCTTGATTCTTCTCAGCTGGCATTCCGGTACATGACACCGGGCAAATGCTCATATGCTCCATCTCAAATCGTACCGGGACGAGCAGGAGAGGGGGGCCGCCGCTTTCCTCCTCCAGTCCCGCGTTCCAGCGAAACTGCTTCCATCCTTTATTGAAAGTAGGGACAGGGAAAAGAACCGGAAGGCGTCAGTGAGGGAAGGGGTGCGGGGGGGAAAGGGGGATCTCCAGATTGCTGTTTGAGAGTCTGCCGTCATTTTCAGAGGCGGGAATGGCATCCATTGGAAAAAAATCCCCAATGCCCATTCATCCACAAGTCCTTCAGCAATTTGACCTGTTGACGTGCTTCTCTGAAGAAAAAAGTATGGTCTTGGGATCTTCGAGCGCCTTTTCCTGTTCTTCTCAGCTTTGGAAGCAGAACTGATGAACTCCGTGACGAGCTGAGCGTCAGATGAAGTTGGCTCATCTCGAAGTTCATTATCAAGCGCTTCGAAGATGCCTTTCCCTTTGCCGGATCTGTGACCCCTCGTTTTCTTTTATCAGTCTGTCTTTCCATTTCCGACTCCCTTGAAGCACCCTGATGGCCCTCTGCATGCAGTGTTGGGGACACTTTGATGAGGTTGCTTCGAATCAACGGGAAGAGAATGGAGCTGAGCCTCGAGGAGGCCGGAGAAAGCAGGAACTCGGAAATTCTCGTCCTATGCCGAAGTGGAAAGACCAAAACGTCAGCTGCTGGTATGACGGCAGCCTTCCGGCATTTTTGACAAGACGGGAGGGGGCTGGAGAACGGATTTCCGTTGTTCCGGAGGCGGGGATGGACTTTTTTGTGATCTCCCAGGGTTGGAAGAAGGACATCTTTCATGATTCGCTGAAGGTGCTTCTTGCAGTTCTTCAAAAACAGCTGGAAGGATGCAGTCATCGTCCCCTCTCTCTGGCTGAGTTTGGGGTATGAATACATCGGGGCCTGATTTCTGGGAATGAACCATATGTATGTGGTTATATGGCAAAAGGAAGCGGATATTTGCTTGGAAGCCCCTGGTCGAATCCAAATTGTTGCCCTACACGATGAGGGTTGGGAGATACCGGCGGGTACTCAACTCGAGATTTTCTGACCTGATTGTTCTGGAGGCTGCGGGGAAAGCCTGTCAATTTCCTTCGACAAATCGGGAAGGACATTGTTTGGAATCTGGAAAGCCTTGTCATATACTTCGGGGCGTTCCACTTGCTTGACCCCTAAGAATACGTCAGACATTTCTGTTGATCTTTCTCTCTTCCGCGGAGATGGTTCTCCCTCTATGCCATCGGTAGGTACGTCGAAGACGATGCGCCTGTTGACCAAAAAAAGAGGCGGATTCTCCACCCGCTGCCAACCTCATTTAGTAAGCACTGTGACAGAATCCGGAAAACCGCGCCGAGATCGGTAGACTCCCGCATGAAAGTCGTTGTACAAGTTCGCTGTGACCAGAGAACCCCTGAGGGCAACCGATATTCTGATGTGCAGCTATGTTGAAGAGGTGCTCTGAAATGAGACTTGCTGGTGAAAGTCTTCGGAGGGATCTATGAAGCCAATATACGAGAAAGAAAAAATTCCTCATTTCCGGATCCGTGTGATGCCGTCAGTGTCTTTGCCATGCGAGCAGAGTACAGACTCGTTCTTGAAGACTGAACACATTTCCAGTGGAAGCCGTCAGAGTATTCATTTTCTCTTCCTCAGAGGACAGACGATGGAGTCCCCCCCCCATCCTGACCTCTGATCGGCGGATTCCCTCTTGGAAAGGCGTCTTCACTCCGGTACTATCTCCCTGCTTAAAAACGGAAGGGCGTGCTCCATCCCCCCTATGGGATTTTTCGATTTGAAGCCTTTGTTGGACGCGCGGGACCTGGGGGGGCTGTCGAAGCTGGTTGGCGGTGTCCCCCACAAGGGACCGTTTTCTTCCGGGTCTTCTTCACTGTACATAGGGCGACGTCCAATCCCGGACCGGACCTCAGATATGGATCTTGCGGCGCATGGGGACTGTGGGTGCGATATGCCGGAGTGAATGTCGGGTTCTGAGACGAGACCTCCGCCTGATCCAACCTACTTGATTCAAGATACGAAACGAGCAGCCCTTTCCTTCCCTATTGTTGTCTTTTAGATGGAGTCATCAACAGGGCGGGCGGAGAATGCTCCCCACAGTCAGTGGTACCCACGTTCTTCCTTCGTAGGTTGAACTCCCCTATGCATCCCGACTAAGGTATCACAAACGTGCATTTCCCTGATGCATCCAGCCGCTTCGCGGAGGTGAAGGGGTCGTTGTTCCTCTACTCTCCTTCGCGTTCCTTCTTCGAACCTTTTGGTATGTATTGCCCCCAGAATATAGATCTGATCCACCGGACGAGAAAGTCAATTCCGCACTGCTGCTGAGTCGTCGGACTTATCCACCGACGGGATTCGTGGAATTTCAGTTTGTGGATTGCGTTGGGGGAAATCTACCAAATCCCGGCAGATAGATAGACTCCTTTCCCGCTGCTCAGGGAGAGCAAGAAACTAAATCAAATGATTGTTTTTTCACCAGCGCCCTTTTTTTTCGGGTACTAAGAGTCCTCTCACTACCAACCAGAAGACATCATCTGGCTGGGTCTTGCCGGTATCAACAACGAGAAAAAACCCCAATGGAAACAGCAACTCACTATGGCTCTTGGCCCAGACAACGTCCTAGGCGTAGGGGAGATCAGAGCAACAGGGAACGCCTAGACGACGACGCCCGTCCTGGGCTGCAGTAAGTAGATCGAGAGGTCGTTCCGCCCCTTGTCCCCGAAGATGGGTAATATGTTCTCATACAATGTGGCTCCAACTGGATTCTATAGGGCTGGGATGGCGAGCGATCCCAGTCCGCGGCAGAGAACAAGACAGCAAGCGAGCGTACCTTTGTTCGCTTCTTCTCCACCAAGCACGGAAGTTTCAGGATAACTGTAGGTCGGTGGCTACCTAAGGAAACTCCGATTCGATCCGCCCCCCGGCTGGGAGGCTTCTACCTCATCCCGATCACAAGGAGAGGTTCACCATGATGAGGGGTAAGGTACGTCGAATTCTTGGAGGAACGGAAAGAATGAAATGCATGGGGGACCATCCTTTTTTTTCGGCATGCTCCTCAGATTGACGGATTCGCAGGGGGCTGTTCGCCCGCCCTACTCCGTTTCCTGACAATGACAAAGGCTTGCGAAACGGAGGGGAGCCTTTTGACAACCCAGGTAGGGTGCGAAGCGGCTTTGCCCCGGGGAGCGAAAGGAATAATGAGAGGGCCTCCGAAAGTCAGCGAACAGCGGAAAAAAAAGCCCCGTCGACTCTCCTCACGTCGAGTGGAGGGAATTCGGGAACTTTGCGTTGCGTAGTAGAAGAAATTCCCCGCACCGACGCTCTCCGCCTAAGCTCGCTGAATCGCTCGCCTACTTCAAAGAAAGGGGGGCGATTCCCGGCGGAATCCGCCGCTGACTTCGACTTGTGGGTTCGTCCCCTTTTCCTTTTTGAAGAACCCATTCTCATGTTCTTTCATCAGTCAAGTAGGCGAGCCCATAGGCCCGTCCGGGGAGTTGACAAAGAAGAACAGCCATTCCAAAGACAGCTATATATGGGCCAGCTTGACAATCCCCCTTTCCTCTTGATCTGAGGTGCGAAGAGAAAGATCTCTTTGGAATGACTTCCACTTCTCGATCCCGGCCCGGAAAAGTGACCGACCGGGGCCAGAATGAAAGAAAGGGTTTCTGAGCCCGGGACCTGTAAGCCCACACCTGTGTAGAGTAGATCGTTCAACACCTGCGGCACAAACCCATTTTTGACTGAGAGGTCCGGGGATCATAGGCGACCGAACGGCCGCCCCCCTAATTACTAGACCGACCTGCTATAATAATTCCATAAACACCTAGCGAAGATATGGCAAACAAATAAAGTAGCCCTATGTTCGGATCTGACAATACCATACCATAATCAAAAGGTACAACGGCCCGAGCGACCAGACTTAACATAAATGTAGCCACTGGAGCCATTCTAAAAAGGGAGAAATTGGCACTACTTGGTGAAATAGGTTCTTTTAGAATCAATTTCGAACCATCTGCTAGAGGTTGTAACAATCCGAACGATCCCACTACATCAGGACCCTTTCGACGTTGCACAAAAGCCATTACTTTACGTTCCGCTAGCACTAAAAAGGCTACTCCGAGGAGAAGTGGTAGAATGATTCCAAGTATTTCCGCTGGAACAGCAATGTACGTTTTCGATTTTCTATTCACTCATGATCTGGCCTGACCTGGTCGACCCAATCATGATATTGAAGGATGGGACCTTTTCTCGAAAAACTCCGGATCCGGAGAAGTCCAATTCGACGAATCCTTTCCCTTCGAATGGAATCTCCGCCCGCCTCACTGGAATGAGCATAAGCGAAGTCAACCCTCCCGAAGCCTCCCCTTCTTCCAACCGAAGCAAAAATCGCAAGATTTTGACGGAAATAGCAAGCCCGAATCTTTTGGACCAGAAGCGTTCCGCAGTGACCAATAGGTCTCTTCAGCGGTTCCAAGTACGTCAGGCTTGTCGGAAGGGGAGGGAGGTAGAGGTCAAGGGCTCGTTGGAGTACCGGGAACACACGAAACAAAGATATGAACTGGGTAAATGGAAATGGAAAAGAGAGATTTCCAATTCTGTGAAATCAGAAGCTTTTTCTACATCCATATGATCTACGAAAGTAGATCGGTATTGCCCATATAATGAAAGCAGATCTTGGTCCATGGAGTCCCAAGAAGGTAGGAACTCCGACCTGTCCGATGCTTCTTCGGCCAAATACGATATACAAGTGGGACCCGCCCCCTGATCAAGCTGTGCGAAAAACCGCTGACTTTTTCCGGTTCCGGAACTTGGTCGAAATGGGGTTCTACCGGGAAACCATGGATTTTTTAGTTTTCGCCATTGGTTACTGGTTGAGCCACTTGAATGGAATGATACCGGAATCTCTGGGGATCTTTCCTCTCCGCTGACTCGGGAAAGGCTTTCTTTCTGTATAATACTTCGCGTCATTGTTCTCTTTTTTCCTCTATCTTCGACGCCCTACTTCACTCCAAGCTCGCTTATATTCCATCCTTAGAGGGAGTCGCGGTGCGAAGCCGAAGTCTTTCCCGGTGGTTCAAACACTAAAAATCCAGAACAGAACACAAGAGCCATTACATTAGAAGAAAAGTAATCAATCTCACTCATCAGTAAATAAATGATCAACCAGAGCTTCCTTATTGTCAATAAACGAGTACAACGGGTCTTGTTCCACCTGGGTTTGAAAATGAAATGGGAGATGCTTCCCTCCATTCCAGTGTTGTTCTTGCAGGAATCCCACTTTATATCAGAGACCCTGGCAGAAGCCAACCGAAGCCTGATCCAGGAGGAAAGGCTCGATTGATCTTTGAAAGCACTTTTCGGGAATGGCGCGCTGCCTCCCAATGTGGAAAAGAATTCGCAGTTCCTTTTCCACATGCGAAACCAGGGCTGGTGGCGCCTTCGAATTTTGTGGTTTCAAAAGAGCCCTTTCCCACTCGGAAAAGTCTGACCTTTCAATTATATAGCCCTCTCGTTCCAAAAAACGCACGATTTGCTCATAATATCCATTTTGATGGTCCCAAGGTTTTCCTAATCCGGTTAGGATATAGTCAAGGTGTAAGGTAGTAATATCCCTCCTCTTTCAATTGAAGAGATCTTCGACCCTTTGTCTATCAATTTCTTTGAAAGAAATTTCACCTTTTTTCACTCGAGGTCCATATTTCCTTTCCATTCCTTCTTTGAAAGCTTGCAAAATTTGATCTTTCCATCCCGCAAGTGGAGATTCGTTTGGTATTATATCCCTTAGTGATTCAGGGTCAGGGGCATACGGGTCCACTTCGGGTTTGAATTCTTCTAAAGGACTATAGTATAGTTCCTTCTCCGAATCCGTTTCGTCCGATGCATGAGCGACAAGAGAGTCGTTGGACGAAGAAGAAGAAGTGGACGGCGAGTGCGCGCCGGAAGCCCCCGAAGGGGCCATCATGTTACACCAGCACCCGCCCTCCCCAATCACCATAAGACCCGCCACCAGGAGACCCCCCCCCGCAGCCCAATCCAAAATTGGACAAAAAAAATGTCAGGGTGCGCCCACCTCAAAGTAGCCCCACCTTCGAAATTCGAAAGAAGGAGCTCGAAATTCGCAAGAAGCCCTAGTTTCAGGGAAATCAAATAACAAGAAAAAACCATAGTGGAAAGTAGAACCAATCGAATAACGAAGAGGCGTGAAGTAATGGAGACGGGGCGCTGCGGTGAACGTTCCGTTTTAGTGGATGAATCGAAAGTCTGTAAATCAATTCACTCTTTCTTGGTCAACCCAAGACCTTGTTTTTTCTTTGAATCCCACTGAAGCTTTGCAGCAAAGTTTGTTATCATGATTTCTTTTTTTTTGTATCAGTCCTTCTGTGTGTTGTGCATTGGCTACAGCGTCCAACCAATGAGTGCACCTGACTGTTTCCAGTTCAGTTGGAACAGAAGTCACCAACTGCAACTTCTAGTTGGTGGGGAGTTGACTGAGGTCTCCCTAGAAAAATACCCGACCCCCCCCCAAATAGAATAGAATTTGCTTATTCTATTTGTTGAAAGTGGAGGTTGACGGGTCTGATGCTCACTAAAGTGAGAGGGATTGATATGTGTTATTTCGTAGTCCTCCCGTTGCCTTACCCTGGACCATGTTATGGTTCCACTCTCTCTAACGGCAGATGAGTAGGATATATCGTCACTAGACTCATTGTAGAGAGAGACCGGCTATTGGGATTTCCGGGGAGGAAACACAATAGTACGAATCGCAACATCCGCTGACTGAGAAGCATCCTAGTCCTTTCCCCTCTTGTATTCATCCAACAGATAGACTACGTTGAAAGAGAGGAAAACTGTTCATCTCCGAGCCTGGAGTGGTACCTTTTTGGCCGGTTGAGGGACATCAGGGCCGACACCCTTCCTTCCTTGGTCTTGTCCCAGTCGGTCAAGCTTGATTACCAGCAACAAGAGAAGATCCTCACCCCTGTATAGAAGAAACAAACCTGCCATCAAAGCCGTCAGAGGTGCCTTACAAGGCCTCGTCCATCAACTCTTTGGCAAAGTCTGGCTCGAACTAGATTAGAGTGAGCTGGATCTGACTCAGGAAGGGCCCGTCCCGTGGGATGCCAGAAAGACGCTCCCGAGTCAGCAAGGGAGCGATAGCGACCGATCAAGCAAGGGAGCCCTTTTTTCCCTCTTTCGAGCAGACAGAAAGAAATGCCTAAAAATGGCTAAAGCCATCAAATAGCTAGCTATCTATTCTATAAAGGAGAGACAACTATGAGAAGAGCGTACCTACCATCCCTCTCTGAATTTAAGAAGGGGTAGCTACTAGCCTTTCCAAAAAACCTCCATGCAAGGATATTCCCGATTTTCAACCCCTGTATTTGTCAGGGGACCGTACCCTAGGGTGGGGAATGGGATTGAGAAGCAGTCTCAGCCTTTCATTCCCCACCAAGCCCTATCCTTGAAATGGATGGATTCTCTTGGAGGTCTTGAAGGCAATTCCGAATTTTCAGTATCCTCTTTCCCATCTGCTTAGGGATGAGAGAAACGGGATATTGACTTTCTCCAGTAGGGGCCATTCCATTAAGCCTTTTCTGCTGTTCTTCTGCCCTATGCCCTGTTTGCTTATGAGAGTACTGCTCTTCTTGTACTTCCTTCTTCGTGCTATCGAGTGAACGGAACACCAATTCATCTCGATGCGTGGCTTGCTACAAGCTGGGCTCAGGGGCCATTGATTGAAAGGGCAGCCGCTTCCTTTGTAGTCGTCAGCTCGTTCTTGACAGATCCGATCTGTGTGTGCGGAAAAAAAAGCTTCCTTCCTGGCTTTTGATCAGGCCCTCTCCGTCAGCGAGGAGTGACTGAGCAAAGCGAACGAAGTGCGCGCGCGCGTGATCAAGAGAAGATCAGGTCTGTGTGTGTATTCGCAGGTCTTCGAGTTGGGGATGTGTTCTGTCTTTCTGTATCCTGACTTCTGTCTGTCTTCTTAGTCTGCTCCCAAGCATTTCCCGAGAAAAACCGAGGGTACCGATTCGAACTGGGAAGGAGGCGAAGCAAAATTCAGTATCAATTCTCTCTCGCTCACAAACTCCTCCACTAAACTAGGACAGATCCCAACACAGGGGAACTCTGACGACCGGAGCATACATCCCCCTCAACTGAAAGGGCAAGTGCAGTGAAGTGAGAAGGCTTAGTGAGGCTGGTACTATCACTGGTTTGAAAGCAGGGAGAAGGAGTAGTAGTCCGATTACTGCTTTTTGCTGACGATTGCATGATCGTCTTAGGGCGGATCTGGCGGAGGCCGAGGTGGTGAAAGATAGAGTAGAAAGATACTGTTCTCTATCTAGGCAGAAAGTGAATAGGGACAAATCGACGCTTCGTTTTGGTTGTCAAGTCCATCCCCATCCGAGGCATAGCATAAAATAATGCTATCACGGGCGCTTTGTATGTCAACAAGCTCAGACTCGGCATGCACCATCATCTTCGGCGGAGAGAACTCCATGACACAAATTCTGCAGAAGATAGTAGTAGTAGATCCGCCAATTCAAAGCTATCAACTGAAACCTCCTCACCAGCAAGCCAATTTTCTGGTTGCTTTCCTTCTCTATAGATGTGAGACGCCCACCAGTAGGGATGGACCCCAAGCATGCTCTCCAGATCTTAGAAAAGAATGTGCCTTCCAACGGAGGGGGCCAATGGGTCGTGTTTCAGAGAGTTAATGACCGTCAAAGACCACCCAAACCGGCAAAGAAAGAAGTTCTCTGAGGTCAGGTTGACCCCCTCCCAGGCGCCTTGGAGCTCAGCGCAGAGAAGATTCAGCATCCAAAGCGGTGCATATCCGGCCATAACCAGCATTCTTTCTCACTATAAAGCCACAGGCAGCAATACCTTTCAGGGGTATCCTAGCCTGTGAATATTGGAAAGTCTATTCCACTTCGTATGATCTTTCCCGTCAATTCATTAGCCAGCAGAGTGGAGAATAATATTTTCCTTATGCGTGTAGGCCTGAGTTCCTTCAAAAACCTTCTCGGTAGCAGGAACTCCTCCATATCATTCTGACTCTACCCTCACTCATCGCTCGCCTCCATACCACCTTTGTTTGAAGCTGTAGCTGAGCTATAATCTGCGCCAGCCAAGGCGTCGACCAGAGCCACAGGCTGGCTACTCTCTCAGTTTCTAGTTCATCTGCCTACATCGCTACCTTTGAGGCTGTATAGCTGGAGCTTTCATCTCCGCCAGCTAAGGCGTTGACCGCAGCGGGACCTGAATCTCTCAGGATCATGTCTTTCTTTCCATCCGAAGTGTTCATACCTCTACCTCAAAAGGGTGTTGGGCACACCGTATAGTTTTTGTTACAGGGAGACCCTTCCCCCAAAGGTGACAACAAAG